TTGCCCCATATCATGGGATAAGTAAGCAGTTTTTTTTAGTTGTATCGACCCAGTCGCTCACTAATGGATCTTTACGGTGCTTTCTCTATCAATTTGGGAACTTTATCCATAGAGTAGTAGTATAGGCCATACTTTCTTCCTATTTTGATTCTCGTGAAGTGTCCTTCCTTCCTACAGCTGATAGGGCAAAATCGTTGTTTTGACGATCCCTATGTAGAAAGCCCTTTTTCTAGTATTTACTAGAAAATTTGATCCTTTCTTTTTTTTTTTCTTCTTTCTATAGTGGAGATAGTCGCACGTAATGACAGATCACGGCCATATTATTAAAAGCTTGCGGTAAGAAGGGGTTTCGTTCTAGTGCCCGGAAATAATATTCCAAAGCCTTTGTATGCTCTCCATTGCTTGTGTGTATAAGGCCTATATTATAGAGTATATAACTTCGATCATAGGGATCAATTTCTAGTCGCGTAGCTTCATAATAATTCTGCAAAGCTTCCGCATAATTTCCTTCGGATTGAGCCAACATCCGTTACGGTCGTTCATTCTATTCAAAAAATCTCCGTTCCAAAACCGTACATGAGGTTTTCATCTCATACGGCTCCTCCCTTCTGTACATAGTACTAAGCGAAATAATCTATAGAATAAAAATAGAATTAGTCCCATCTTATTATGAACCGAAAGGGGCTGGTATTTTTCCAAGAAATCTCTAGCCAACCTTCCCGCAAGAGGTTTTTCTTAACACCAATGAATTCTATTAATGCTAGAGGAAAACGATAGCTCCAAGAATTTCTTTGTTCTCAACGCCTCCTATTTAGAGGAATTAGCCACTTCAACGATCTTTGATGGTTATAGGGGTATCCAAAGTACAAACCTGATGGTTGTTTGTTATCCCAACCATTCTTCCCAGCCCTGATACCGATCAGGAAAGGGCTAATTTCTAACAAAGTTTTTCTCTTGTTGATTCCTATTTCTAGGTGTAGTGCTTTTCTCCCCTATGCTGCCTATTGGTATGGTACTAGTAGAGTAGGATTGGCCTGTAATACAGAACCTATCCTGTAGGTGTAACCTTTCGCTCAATACTCAAATCTACAATTGAAGCATCTGAGGCCGCATCAATCGAGGATACACGACAGAAGGAATTGTTAGTTCACCTCACCTTCCCCAAGCGTGGGTTTCCTTTACTAATTTTGTTCTCTCTATGCGAACCCCCTCTCTTTCTCGTAAGACTGAGGTGTAGGTAGGGCTAAAAAAAAAAAAAAAAAAGAGTCAAATCGCACCATCTCTATAATAAGTAAATGCCCTTTTTTCCCCTGAGGTTGTCGGAATTATTCGCAATAAAATATTGGCTACAATTGAAGAGGTCTTATCAATGAAATTTCCATTTATACGGGATCTAGGCATAATTCCCAACCCATTCTATATAGAATTGTTTTCATTTCTTCACAAAATAACATAAAAACAAACACATTCGATTCTTATAAATCGATCGATCCATATGCTCTAAATGGATAAGAGAGGTATGGATTTTCCGCTCAGCTCAAATTGTCTCCTTTTCCTTCTGTTTGGACAAGAAGAGATATGAAATATTTGACTAAGATTGGATTTCATTCCACTTTTCTATTTCTCAACAATAACTTCTCTCATCAGCTATTTCGCGTTTTCAAAGTCATTAATTGTCTCATACCCTTTTTTAGATTTCGATTGTATGGCGTAGCGTACCTTATGCAAACAGAATTCTAGGGTTCCTCTATTTTATTATGGAATAAGAAGAATTCTTCCATTCTCTTTTTCTTTGGTTTGGGGAAAACCCAAACTAAAACTTTTCGAGGGAGCGGAATTCCTAGTAAAAAAATCCTGGATCCTTCCACTTAGATGAAAAGGAATTTTTCCAATAGAACCATGGAACCCCCGAGCCGTTGTGGTTGTACCTGTACTGCAGGAATAGGAAAACTCGCTATTCACTTAGTTTATTTTCCATAATAAGATTATGTAGGAGAGATGGCCGAGCGGTTCAAGGCGTAGCATTGGAACTGCTATGTAGACTTTTGTTTACCGAGGGTTCGAATCCCTCTCTTTCCGTTTCTCTTAATTGATCAACGTTAACGATCACAATGTATCAAATCAAATAACAATTTATTCCAGCAATAATACCTTTATTTAATAGAAATTTTTTATAGTAAATTACTGTGGTATGTAAAATACACATAGAGGAAAGAACAAAAAAGAAAAAAGGATCCTAGGGTTAATCCATTTATGCTAGTTGAATGGGAAAATACGAATTAAGGGCCTTAGGTCGATTTAGTTCGGGGAAAGGGGAAGGGGAAGAAAATTCTATGAACTTTTCCTTTTTTCGTTAAGTTCAAGTCTGACGAGAGTAATATTCTACAACTAACAACTCATTTATTTTGAGACCGACCCACTTCCTATCTAGGATTTTTTTAACTAGTCCTTTATATTGCAATGTGTCAATCGTCAAATGCTTTGGCAATTTCCCCGGGTCGGATGAAGCAATAGAATTTTGAATCAGACGTTTTGATCTTTGGTTATCCTTCGTAGTAATAATATCTCGGGGTTTGCAACGAAAACTTGGTATATCGACTATACGACCATTAACTAAAATATGTCTATGGTTAACTAATTGCCGGGCCCCAGGAATGGTTGAAGCCATACCCAATCGAAAAAGGATATTATCCAAACGCATTTCAAGTAATTGTAGTAAAACCTGACCTGTTGACCTTTTTGCTTTTCCAGCGATATGTACATATCTAAGTAATTGTCGTTCTGTCAGACCATAATGAAAACGCAATTTCTGTTTTTCTTGAAGACGAATACGATATTGCTCTTTTTTCCCAGAATGGAATTTCTTTTTCAGATTACTTCCGGATTTAGGTGTTTTTCTAGTGAGTCCTGGTAAAGCTCCCAGACGGCGTATTTTTTTTAAACGAGGTCCTCGATAACGGGACATGAAGACTCCTTGTTTATTTTATTGAAATTTCATTTTACACAATTAATTTCATTGTATTTACATTACAGAATACATCAAAATGAAAACTGAATTAAACTAAAGGATAAACAGAGTAAAATCTACTAAAGTACCACAAAAAATGGAATTTCATCAACATCTGGATTTTTTGTATATATATTATTTATTTTATTGTTTTGTATCTAGCAAAATTGTAAGGTAGAACCACATAATAGATCCTGGATTCTCCATTTAATTCGGAGAAAAAGAGAAAAAGAGAGATTCTTGTTCATGGAACATCGATATAGAAAAAAGCCGACTATCGGATTTGAACCGATGACCCTCGCATTACAAATGCGATGCTCTAACCTCTGAGCTAAGTGGGCTTACATAACAGAAATAGTGTAACAAATAGAAATATGTATAGTATAGGAAATCCGTAAAATGTCAGATCTTAATTATTAATCTTAGCTATTAACTAGTTCGAAATTGGAAGTTCTACTTAGAAAAAAATACTAGAACTTCATAAAGATAAAGTTAACTTGATATGCTTAACTGGAGGATATCCTTAAATAGGATTATAGAAATTTTTGAACTTTCTTTTTATTTCTCTAATTCGCAAATTGATTTTTCTAATAGAATAGAATCTATTCCAATTTCTATATTGAATTTGATTTCAGATATTTTCAATTTGATATGGCTCGGATGAGTAATCTAATACATAGAAAAGAATAATATATATGATGAAAGATATAATAAAGAGAAAATGCGAATTTCTTGGCATTTTCATTCGATCATTATAGACATTTTTTGAGATATTTTGTTTTTTTTGTTATTTCTTAATAATTTAATGATTAATATTTCACTAAGGAGAACATAGAATCATAGCAAATGAAATTGCTAATTCTGATTAGAAAAAAAAAAAGAATGAATATCAAGCGTTATAGTATGATTTTGAATACTCTAAAAAAGAAAGGCGGGGGGGGGGTGGGGGAGAGAAAAACTTTGGGATATATTGATTCGGATTGAATTGCAAATACATCAACGATAGAATCAATTCAATTCTGAATTGCAATAAGCAGGGTCTGTCAAATAGAGACGAACTGCTAGACTACGTCGAGTAATTAATTCAACGATTCCAAAAAAAACTAAGAGATGGATGAAATTACACAAGGAATCCAGGTCTCAATCAAAGAAAAGGAAAATGGGGATATGGCGAAATCGGTAGACGCTACGGACTTGATTGTATTGAGCCTTGGTATGGAAACCTGCTAAGTGGTAACTTCCAAATTCAGAGAAACCCTGGAATTAAAAAAGGGCAATCCTGAGCCAAATCCGTGTTTTGAGAAAACAAGTGGTTCTCGAACTAGAATCCAAAGGAAAAGGATAGGTGCAGAGACTCAATGGAAGCTGTTCTAACGAATCGAGTTGATTACGTTGTGTTGGTAGTGGAACTCTCTCTAAATTTAGAGAAAGTAAGGGCTTTATACATCTAATACACACGTATAGATACTGACATAGCAAACGATTAATCACGGAACCCATATCATAATATAGGTTCTTTATTCTTTTTTAGAATGAAATTAGGAATGATTATGAAATAGAAAATTCTGAATTTTTTTAGAATTATTGTGAACCCATTCCAATCAAATATTGAGTAATCAAATCCTTCAATTCATAGTTTTCGAGATCTTTTAAAAAGTGGATTAATCGGACGAGGATAAAGAGAGAGTCCCATTCTACATGTCAATACTGACAACAATGAAATTTCTAGTAAAAGGAAAATCCGTCGACTTTATAAGTTGTGAGGGTTCAAGTCCCTCTATCCCCAAACCCTCTTTTATTCACTAACTATAGTATTTATCCTCTTTTTTTCTTTTTATCAATGGGTTTAAGATTCATTAGCTTTCTCATTCTACTCTTTCACAAAGGAGTGCGAAGAGAACTCAATGGATCTTATGCTGCTATTCATTGAATAGATTTCTTTTTTATTATAGTATCGGCAAGGAATCTCGATTATTAACTCTATTTTTAAGTA